TCCTTCTATGTTGTAGGGTTAAAACCAAAAAATATTTGTTGCTTTCCCGATGTTTCCTCACGTTTTCGATAAAACCCTCTCGTAAAAGTATTTTAACAATGTTTTCGGTTATGTTAGTAGATGCTATTCGAACCATTCCTTTTCTATTCATGTCAGCATTTCGTATAGAGGTTATTATGTCAGCAATAGTGTCCCTACCCATGATGAACTAAAATTATTGGTGCCTCCAAATTTGGATATAATAAACATACTTTTTTTTTTTTATTTTTTATTTATGAATTATTATTAATTATTATTATTATTAAAGGTATATACGTGAGACACAATCTACTAATAATCTATTTCATCCAAATAACCTACTATAACTATATCATGGTCTCATCTTATAATACCTCGGGGGCTAATGAAACTATTTTAGTAAAATGGAAATGTCTCAATTCCCGGGCGATCGCACCAAAAACTCGAGTTCCTTTTGGATTTCCTTCTTGATCAATGACAACTGCAGCATTGTCATCATATCGTATTATCATACCGTTGTCACGTTTGAGTTCTTTACAAGTACGTACAATTACAGCTCTGATCACTTCTGATCTTTCTAGAGGCATATTTGGTACTGCTTCTTTGATCACAGCAACAATAACGTCACCAATATGAGCATATCGGCGATTACTAGCTCCTACGATTCGAATACACATCAATTCTCGGGCCCCGCTGTTGTCCGCTACATTCAAATGGGTCTGAGGTTGAATCATATCATTTTTTAATCAGTTCTTTCAATGCAAAAAGGGGCGAAGGAAAAAAAAAGAAATATTCTTTGTCCAAAAAATAAAACTACAATTGTTTTTTTTTTATTCCAAAAACCTCTTTCCTTTGGTTCTACATTTCTATATTTCTATCCCGAAATAATGAATTGAGTTCGTATAGGCATTTTGGACGCCGCTATTGAAATAGCCTTTCTGGCTATATTTTCTGCTATTCCGCCCATTTCATAAAGGATTCTACCTGGTTTAACGACAGCTACCCAATATTCGGGAGATCCTTTCCCCGACCCCATACGTGTTTCCGCAGGTCTTACTGTAACTGGTTTGTCTGGAAATATGCGTACCCATATTTTTCCACCACGGCGTGCGTTTCGTGTCATTGCTCGCCGCCCTGCTTCTATTTGTCTAGATGTGATCCAAGCGGGTTCAAGTGCCTGAAGAGCATATCTACCAAAACAAATACGATTACCTCGATAAGATATTCCCTTCATTCTTCCTCTATGTTGTTTACGGAATCTGGTTCTTTTGGGGTTATAGTTGATGGTTGTTTCGCAATCCCATCTCTACTACAGAACCGGACATGAGAGTTTCTTCTCATCCAGCTCCTCGCGAATGAAACGATTGAAAACTATTTAACTATTTAAATAAGATATACATGTATTTAATGAATAATACACAATACACTGAATCCTGGGATTCTTTGAGATTTCATCAAATCTATTCGATATTTAGCTATCTTGTTTGGATATATAACTAAACATATATTTTATTTTGATAATGTCGTTTTTTATAACGTTATAACGAATCTTTATTTTTATTTTCCCTTTATCGTATCGGATCGCCAAAAATTTAGCAATCCAATAAAATAAAATAAAGCTTTCGCAGGCGAATATTTACTCTTTCAATATCTAGTTCAGTTGTAGCGTTAGCCCATGACCTCTCAGAATAAATGAATTGGTACCCGGTTTGTTCCGCCATCCCACCCAATGAATCATTAGGATTCATTTTCAATAGAATCTTCTGCATTCACAGGTTCCGTCGTTCCCATCGCTTCTCGATTAATGGTTAGGTCTGAATTTCTACAATGGAGCCCCTAATGAAATTTGTTCTTGAGTCAATCTTCTCAGTCTTTATTGGCTCGAGGCTCTTGATTTTTTTGTTCTATGAACGGATTCATCTAATTATAGATGAATCAGAGTATTGATGCTTTATTACATGGCCCTTTATGAGATGACTTATAGACCTTACATATTATATTGGAATTATATATCATTGATATTCTTTTTCTCTCTTTCTCTCACCCTTCCAGTTATCCGCATCCTTCTATATTTCGCTTCACAACTCACAATCAGATTGGTTTTTCTTTTGTTTATGCAAAAAAAAAAGATTTCAGTTGCTACAATGATATGACCAATATATCATATCTTGACCGGTCTTTGGATCCAGATAATACGAAACGATGAGTTAGTTATTAGTTCTATAGTTATTAGTTTATACTATGGGTTGGTCCATTTTTTTTTTTTTTTTTTTTTGAATCCTAACCCTAAAAAAAAACCAACGAGTCACACACTAAGCATAGCAATTATATCAAATGGTCAATCTAATTTTTATTCAACCCTATAGAATTACAGAATTGCTCATTTTTGTTTTGATTGAACAGAAAAAGAATGAAAGACTTTATCATTTTTTGTTCTATCGTTGGATAGAACGTAAAGGAAAGTAAAGGCTTATTATTCCTC